GATGATTAATAATAGGGATTGGATATCTAGAATAGAATATTTATGTATCAAGATCAAATGAATAATGAGACATGAAGAATATGTCACTACAGAGTGGACTCTCCCCAATAAGGGCAATTAGTCATTATGAAAAATGAATAAATTTCAACTTTATAACTATGATTCATAATAGAATAATATAATTAGAACTCATTATAATGGCGGTGACCCTTTTCTTTTTTTTTTTTAGAACTATTAAGCTCTTATTCTCCGCAGAAAACGAAGACTAAGACTTGAGTTTAGTAAAAAAGCCCTTTATCGGATTTGAACCGATGACTTACGCCTTACCATGGCGTTACTCTACCACTGAGTTAAAAGGGCCTCTTTATTCAATTTATCAATTAGATATTTTCCATTATGAGTCTACTGCATATATTTATATATACATATATAGATCTAATATAATCGTATAATCGACATATACATATTTACATATACGCATAGGAGCTCATTCAGGAACAATAAAATTGATTTAACTAGTCTAATATAAGTAATAAGTAGGTAATAAGGTAATATAAGTAATAAGTAGGTAAAATTCTTATTTTTTATTCTTTTTTGAGAAAGAAATGCAGTGAATTGTTTCAAGACCGACCTACTTGCTTTGTTCACTTTTAATGGCCCATCAGAAAAAGATGCACTTGATTGATACCCTGTACCAACCCGACATCGGCAAGAGTTAAGATATTTTCTTAAATCATGTGATGAGGGGATTCGTACCCCGAGCCAAATCCCATTTTTATAAAAAAAAAATGTCTAGCGTTTTTGAATTTTTTGTTTTAGTATGAGATAGTGATAGGCATATCTTAGCTCAATGATGAACGAAGCAATGAGTTAAAATTGAATGAATAAAATAAATTCAATATTAATAAATGAGATTTTACCCCTTTTTAGGGATGGAGGGGGTGGTACATTCATTAACCATCAAATCCATTTTTCATTCTATTAAATCATAACTCTATATAAACTATAACTATAAAACTAGACTATTATATAATATATAATAGTAATATAGAATAATAATTCGAATAAAAAATAATATGTATAATAAAATAATATGTCTAATAATATAGACAATAGATATGTCTATTATGTATATTATTATGTGTATTTTATTTATATATTTATTTTTATTCTATTTTATATTCAAAGTAGAAAAGAGAATATGTATAAAAATAGAAAAGACTCTTTTGATCTATATATATATTTAGGATCTAGTTATATCTAATTATATAATATATTCTAATTATATTGACAATTCCAAAAAACTGATCATACTATCAGCATAGTATGCTGATGGTCGGGCGGATATGCCCCCATCGTCTAGCGGTTCAGGACATCTCTCTTTCAAGGAGGCAGCGGGGATTCGACTTCCCCTGGGGGTAGGGTACTACGAAAGGAAGTTGATCATGGATTATCACTAAGCCTAGAATTAATTCTTCCTGGGTCGATGCCCGAGCGGTTAATGGGGGCGGACTGTAAATTCGTTGGCGATATGTCTACGCTGGTTCAAATCCAGCTCGGCCCAATAATTCGCCGCTCCATAAGTATGATCTAATCCATGAGTATGATCTAATCCATGAGTATGATCTAATTTGTCCTCCAGAAATAGAAATGCCCGATCCGTAGAAATAAAGATCAAGAGTTAGATCTATCCATATTTTTTTCTCATTAATAAAAATTCATTTTTTGCAATAAAAAAACCACCGGTTACTATACCATTTTACTCTCGCTATAGTCCATATCTATGTGGATATTATCTCAGTATATAATATAATTTTTGTCTCTGTTACAACACGACGAATATAATGTTCTTATGAAACCATTATGCCATACACCTCGTTGGGATTGTAGTTCAATCGGTCAGAGCACCGCCCTGTCAAGGCGGAAGCTGCGGGTTCGAGCCCCGTCAGTCCCGAACTAGGATCCGATGAATTTTTCAATTCATCTCCCCCTTTTACAGAAAAAGGGGGACAGAGAGCAAGATATAATCCCAATGGGGATCCTTATTTCTTTTGTTTTTCGTTTCACATTTCTATTTATCATCAGACAAATACGGGAATTTCCATTTATTCCACTAGTATCGATGCAGAATAGTACCGATTTCTAAGGGAGAGACATATCTAGATTGAGTGGTACGATCGGTGATATTACTGTATTCAGTTTTTTAAGAGATACCATATTCGTTTGACTTTTGACTTTTTTTTATTTTTGACTGTTCTTGAACAATGAAATGGGGTAGAGTGCCCATATAGGAGTACATAAACAAATTGTATTCCTTTGTTGTACAATACATAATGAACTTAACATAATTACCTCGACAGAACAGAGTACTTTTTTTTTTAATTGCACCCTTTTCCAGCTCCGACTTGTGTATCCGCAATTACTAATTAAAAAAAATCTATCTCAGTCAAATTGCATGCTGAATTTTTTATGTATGCGTTCTCCCCCAATCCAAGAAAGAGAAGAGAATATTAATTATAAGAATTATATAATTCTAACTTTTTTAAATTCATTTTAATAAAATAAAAGACCAAACAACATACCCTTTTTTAGTAAATCTGTTGGAATATTAGATCTTTTAATCCGTCCTTTTCCCATCTCACTTCTACTCTACTGTTTGGGTCTAGGTATGACCTATTGAATACCGGTCATATGATACCTCATCAGATATTTAATTGTATGTATTAAGTAAGTATAAGGAATAGGGCAGGTTATAGAAAAGAAATAGTGTAAAAGGATGAAAAATTCACTAGAATTATATATTGGAATTGGATTCGGAATTCTTTAGTATGGATAAAGGATCTTGCTATGTTATACTATTCAATTCTCGACAATTAATCGATTTGATAGATTATATATATTGTTATTCATAATATTCTATTGATCCATTCGGTATCATCAGGATACAATTCACCCAATTGAATTGACAGGAGTCAATTTTATCATCTCTATGGGATTAGATCCCGAGTTATTGCGAAGCAAAAAAAAAATGAGATTATGGAAGTCAATATTCTCGCATTTATTGCTACTGCACTGTTCATTCTAGTTCCTACCGCTTTTTTACTTATCATCTACGTAAAAACAGTCAGTCAAAATGATTAATTTTAATTAAACTTAAATTATAAGTTCTTGTCAATAATTGAAGAAATGAAAGGAAGGGACTTAAACTCCAAGTCTGAAATTAAATGAAATCATTGGGCTGGAATCAGAAGTGTCTGAGATCTGAGATAGTGTGGGGAAAGAACTATACTCTAATATATAGAGTTCTTTCTACACACTATCTAATATTGTATACAGATATAAAAGAGGCTTTACTTTATATAATAGAGATAAATTGACAATAAGATAGTACCTCTAGAGTCCACTCCTCCCCCATACTACGAGTGAAAGGGAAAATGTAAAGACTACCATTAAAGCAGCCCAAGCGAGACTTACTATATCCATGTAAATTATGTCTCCTATCTCTATCAAGGAATGATTCCACTATGATTATTGATCAATAATCATAGTGGAATCAACGGCACAGAGTCAAAATAGGATTCTGAGTTAAAGCGATTGATGAACCAATCCAATGAAGCTAATCGTAACAAATTCTATATTCTTGGATTTTTGGTAGAAAGAAGCATTAAGCACAAATACGATTTTTCTTTGAAAATATCAAAGCAAAGGAGTCCTTCTAATGGAAAAGATGTAGGAATAGTAAGACCTATTGTTTCTTTTGTTAACTTTTTTATAAGCAAAATACATAAAAAAATCTATATACATCAAGCTAGATAATTATCTATCGAGTCCCTCTATTTCCTATTTATTTGATTCATCAATTGAATCAAATAAACGGCCGAACCAATCATGAAATTAGTATTAATAAGTGAAATTCAAAAGTGAAGGTTGCTTCACTCCATCCTATTGGATTGGTACGGCGGGGCCACACCCAAAATCCAGATGCTGAGAAAAAAATTGACAGTCTTTTCTAGAACCTACGGATTCTAAAAATAAAGTATCGACAGTCCTAGTTCTCTTTGCGTCTGCTTCTGCGAAGCAAGAATTAGTCAAGTTAGATCAGCAGAATAAGAAATCCTAATTTGTTGATCAATCAGGCGACACCCAGATTTGAACTGGGGATAAAGGATTTGCAGTCCCCCGCCTTACCACTTGGCCATGCCGCCAAATCCGATCCAAAATATAGAGAAAAATATTATCTATACTCTATTACTATAGTACTAATTTAGTAATTAGTACTAATTTAGTAATTCTCTTTTTTTTAATCTTTAATCCCATTGTACTTATCCAACCATGAATCCTTATTTTTTATTGGATCAGGTTTCGATTATTCTCTTTGACTGGATCGTATCTCAAAACATACCATACACTGCTTAAAAACTTCCCTTCCTTTTTTTTATTGAAATGATAAAGAAAAAAAGGGGAGGATTTCCTTTACTTTCAATCTCAATTTTAAATTATAACACCATATATGTGTATATGTAAACCCTAGAACAGAAATTGTTACACAGAACAGATACCCAGTTCAGTCTCTCTCTTATCTTATGCACATATCCCTCCCTATAGAAAATCAGCGTGTTTTAATTTTTAATTCTATTTTTATGTTGAATTATATAATATATATTATAGAATATGAAAGTGGATTGAATCCTGAATCCATTTATTTATTTTTGAGTACCCCGTCTGATCATAATATCATAATAATAGACAGAAATTGGATAAATTTTGCTATTCTATACAAGACTCCATAAATGTAATGTAAGTAGCAGAATCTTTTTTTCAGGAATGTTTTATTAATTGATTTCCATTTGTACCTGTCGCAAATTTGAACTTGCGTCGAAAATACTCTTCATTCTTACGTCCCGTCTCCGTTCATACATACGTATGAAATAGAGATATAGAGTTGGTTAAAATTTCATGTGATTCAGTAAACAGAATAGACATTCCATCATTGCTAGATC